ACCAGCCAATGTAAAGACGGTTTTCGGTGCTGGTTATCCAGTTACAGAAGCGACCCCATAGGCTTTCGCTTTCGCGTCTCTCTAAAATAGCAGTCATGATAAAATCTTGGTTTATTTAATTATCAGGGACTCCCAAGCACACGAATTTTATATAACTCGAAATATAAGGCTTGTTATTCAATAATATAAGATTACTTATATGTTTTTGTCAAGTATTTATCTAGACCTGTCCAAGCTTTTTGTTTTTGTAAGTATATTGTTGAAAAAAAACATATAAGTAATCTATATACCCCCTTTTGGCGGTGGGTTGCCCGGGATTCGAACCCGGAACTAGTCGGATGGAGTAGATAATTTCCCTGTTAAATAGGTAAACACCCCTCCCCAAACCGTGCTTGCATTTTTCATTGCACACGGCTTTCCCTATGTATACATTTAAAACCCGGTTTCTTACTTAGAACTTTAAAAAAGTTGAAAACTCGGTTGATTTAACCCTTACTACATCCTACATCAACATTTCAGAAAAAAAAATTGTTATCTTCATTACCTACATTTTTAGTGACAATTTACATGATCTCCTAACGAATCATTCAATTAATAACTGGCCAAATCATTGATACAAATAATATCCAAATACCAAATACGCCTTCTATATAACCTCTGCGAAGTGGAAGAAGCTCTTGGAAAGGTCAAATAAAGGACTTGCTCTTCCGCCGTAAAGAATTCTTCCAATAACCCCGAGCCCGGTCTTTTCAAAAAAGCACGTACAGTACTTTTATGTTTACGAGCCAAAGTTCTAGCACAAGACAGTCGAAGTATATACTTTATTCGATATAAACTATTTTTTTGTGAGGATCCACTATAATAATGAGAAATATTTCTGCAGATACGCCCAAATCGGACAACAATATCAGAATCTGATAAATCAGTCCAAACCGCCTTACTAATAGGGTGCCCCAATACGTTACAAAATCTCGCCTTAGCCAATGATCCAATTAGAGGAACAATTGGAACAAGAGTATCGAACTTATTAATAGGATTATCAATTATAAATGCATTTTCTAGCATTTGACTGCGTACCATTGAAGAGTTTAGTCGCGCACTTGATAGATAGCCCAGAAGAACTAGGGAATTATTATATAATTGGTTTATACAGATCCGTCCCGGCTGAGACCATAGGTAAAAATGACATTTCCATAAATTGACAAAATAATATGTCCATTTTTTCATCAAAAGGGGCGTCCCTTTTGAAGCGAGAATTGATTTTCCTTGATAACTAATATAATGAATGAAAGGGTCCTTAAACAACCATAGATTGTCCTTAAAGGCCTTAGCAAAAGTTTCTACAAGTCCAAGATGTTCTAGTTTTCCATAGAAAAAGATTCGTTCAAGAAGGGTTCCAGAAGACGTTGAGCATAAATGAGAAGATTTGTTACGAAGAAAGACGAAGATGGATTCGTATTCACATAGATGAGAATTATATAGGACGAAGAAAAACCTTTGATTTCTTTTTGAAAAACAAGAACTGGCTTTATTTGGAGTATTCCAAATACGATACTCGTGGAGAAAGAATCTTAATAAATGTAAAGAAGAAGCGTCTTTTACCCAGTAGCGAAGAGTTTGAACCAATATTTCCAGATGGACTGGGTAGGGTATTAGTATCTCTAACACATAAATTAAATGTGAAAATTTGTCCTCTAAAAAAGGGAATATTGAATGAATTGATCGTAAATTATGAGATTTAACTATTCCTTTCCTTTCTAGCGAAGATAATAATCGGAGATAAAACGGAATTTCTAGAATGACTGCAAATCCTTCTGATATCATTTGAAAATTAAAATTCTTGTTGCGCCCAAAAAAGGTATTTTGGGTAAAATCATTAGCAAAAAGAATCAAATGATTCTGTTCATACTGATACATTCGCTCAATTGCACGTTTCACAATTAGTAAGCTGAACTTATTAGAACCTGCATTTTCCAACACAACGGATCTATTTCTATTTAAACCATGATCATGCGCAAGTGCATAAATATACTCCTGAAAGATAAGTGGATATAAGAAGTAGTGTTGTTGAGATCTATTTAGCTTTAAATATCTTTGGAATTCCTCCATTTGAAATTCTAGTTGAACTAAAGGTAGAGGATTTTGGGGGTTATCAATGAAACATAGTACGATACAGCCAAAACGAGGTATTCGAGTAATAAACGAATAGATACCTCGGGGATACAGGTAAACTTATCAACGGATTATCTATCCTCTCTTTTCCATTTAAACGAATAAGTTTATGTTCGTTATAGGATAACAAAAGGCTTAGAAATCCTTTATTTTTTCAACCTAATCGCTCTTTTGATTTTGGAATTTTTTTATCAATATACTGTTTCTTCTACACACATTTCTATTCCATAATGGAAAATGTCAATAGTTAGGATTCATTAAAATATAAAGAATTCGTTCATGGGATAATCCCTTCCCGTATCAGGCACTAATAAATTTTTTAACGTCTAATTAGATCGGGTAATCGTTCAAATTAAGAACAGAAGCTCGTTGCTTTTTCCCTATAATCAATAATCATATCAATAAATAATAAATAAATAAATTGAAGCCATTAGGGCTCTATATCCATTTATTCATCCGACCCAACTTGAAATTGAATTCATTTTGTTCCGTTTCAAAAAAGAAGACAACGGTTTGGACCGATTCGGAAAGAATGAAATATTATCAGAACTCTTCGTTGATCCGACATGCTATTTTTTCCATTCATTCCCTTTCAGGATCAGTCGTGGTCTTCCAAACTTTACCGATGGTATGGACGAATCCCTCGCTTCATCCAAATGTGTAAAAGATCCTAGCCGCACTTAAAAGCCGAGTACTCTACCGTTGAGTTAGCAACCCGAATAGAAAAAGTTTATGTAAATACAATAAAAAAAAAGATAGATAAATGTCAAAATTTATGGACCACCCCTTCGTTATTATGTTATCGACTTTTAAATCAAAACCCCTATTCTTATTATATCAAAGAGAATTCAAGGAATCCCATCATTTGAATAATATAAGGTAAAAATCAAACCGCTCTGACAAAAATAAATTTATCTACTTATCACGATGAATTATATTTGTTCGATACACTGTTGTCAATATAAATGTTGAGAAAATAATACAATGGAAAAACAAAATAAATGGAATTTATTTCAATACTATTAAACTATTAAAAAAAGGGCTTGTGTTGGATTGGCACTACATAGCTGAAAAAAGTTTAGATAGAGGAATAAAAAAAGACCAAATAGAAAAAAATATCAGATTGAATCAATAATAAGTAATAAGTAACTAGAATAAAAAAAGGGAGGATTCCTTGTTTATTACTTATTAGTATAGTTTCAACGAAAACCGACCAATTGAAGGAACTCCCAGAATTTTCTATTTATAGGATCAAGCAACTCGAGTTTTGTCGTTATAGAACATGAAATTTTATAGAAGCAATGAAAAATAGATATGAGTAGAATCCAAAAGTAGAATCCAAAAAAGGAAAAAAGTATATATATAAATACAAAAATTTATATAATAATTACTATCCCTTTCTATTTCTTTATTTCCTTAATTCAATTTTGTTTGATTAGGACCAAGTTACTTAAAAACCTCTGCCTTTTTTAAAAGATCCCGAACAGTTCCTGTGGGCTGAGCGCCCTTTTCAAGGAAATATAGAATAGCAGGAACGTTTAAATAACTTTGATTCTTTATCGGATCATAAAAACCTACGTTCCGAAGATCTCTTCCTTCTCTTCGGGATCGAACATCAATTGCAACGATTCGATAGACGGCTCATTGGGATAGATCTAAGTAAATGAACAAGACCCCCCCTAGAAACGTATAGGAAGTTTTCTCCTCGTACGGCTCGAGAAAAAATGATTTGGAGTTTTGTCTACGTATAGAATTATAATTTCTGGCAAAGGAGTTGATAAAATCAATTAGAATAGGATTTAACTCATTTTTTTCTTCCTCCTTCCTGAAAAAATAAAAATCATTTGTACCCATAACTCAAGTTGAATAATTCTCAAAGAGCTTAAAAGAAAAAAAATCTTTAGGCAATTTATTTCATTTTTTGAATGGTCTTTAACCCCCTCTTGCTTGTCTCATTTAATCTTTATTATTATCCAGCTATTGAAACAATTGAAAAACGGTGTTTCCTTGTTCTGGGATCCTTTTTTTTTTTTTATCAGTGGGTTTAGACATTACTTCGGTGCTTCTTAATCCTTACAAAATGGCAGCAACATACCACTTTTGTGATTTCTTTCTATCAAAGAATCATATAAACGCTCGATTCCCGAGTGATACACTTTGAATCGAAAGACTTTTCTCAATTTCAACAAATTTTACTTTTGAATTAAAAACTTGACTGAATTGGATCCTTTCAATTTCTATATTGATATATATGATATACTTACAAAGTTGTTCCAATTTATTGATTGGTATTAACCCTAGATTCTTGCCCCCTGAAAGATGAATCCATACTTTCTACCCGAGCTCCATCATGTACTATACTCTATTCATTACAACCTAACAAAAAAGGATTCTAGTGAAAACAGAACAGATGTCGGGTCAAGAGCACCTTCATTCATAGAAAAGATGGCGGATGTAAGAATAAAAATCCACACCGGATCGTGTCCTTCAAGTCGCACGTTGCTTTCTACCACAGCGTTTCAAACGAAGTTTTACCATAACAAAAAATTCCTCTAATTTGGAACCCATATGGAATTGATTCAATTATGGAATCATGAATAGTCATTGGTTCCGTCGATACATAAACATATTAATCTATACCCTTTTTTCTTCTATACAAATTCTTCTATACAAAGACAAAAATGTTTTTTGAAGCAATCTTAGCAAGACCCCACCTATTATTGTATGTTATTGTATGAATGCAACACTTTAACTTTACTTTTTATTAAAAAAATTAAAATATCTGTTTCTTTTCGAATTGAACCATCAACAATTTAAAGCAGATAAATGAATTGAAAAAAAAAAACCCCATTTTTATTTTTTTTGTGTGAGATAGATAAAAAAGACCGATCGAAGAGAATATTTAAGTACTTGTTCTTTCGATTCGAATTTTATTAATAAGATGAATAAGATGAACGAATTAGGGTTTTTTCGTACCTATGAGATAGACTGAACTACAGTCTTTATTATGGATCCGTTACATATGTAACTTGATTCGTTATTAATGAGATTCGGACATACACAGATATACATATATTTAAATCAAGACCTCCTATTACTGTTACTAATTAAGAACTATCTATCCCACGACTCTCTGGGAATGCTTGAATCAGAACAAAAATAAAAAAGGATACCTTTTCTTTTGGGGGGGGGAAAGGATACTCTCTAGGGACAAAGACAAACAAGTCCAGATTAGGCGCTTGCTCCTAATTTTTTAGTTTACCCAAACCCAGTCTTGTCTTAAGAGACTTAATCCCATTAATTGAATGTAATAACCCCCCTCTTGTTTAGAATAAAGAGATCCTAATAATTTGGCTACCCCATTTTTTTAAGTTTAATTTGAATGGATAAAGAATAAGATATAGGATATAGGAAAGAAGTGCTCTTTCTTAGTGTAATTCAAAATTAAATGTATCGTTGAAAATTTAAAAAGATATGAGACGTAAGGTTTTTTCTTCAAATTAAGTAGCTCGAAACCCCTTCAATATGAAGGGAATGAACATATGATGAAAAATCCGCCCATACTTTATTTTTTAATTAGTTGAATTCAACTAGGGTGTGACCTACGTTACCATCATATCTTGATGACAAACAAATCTATTTAGTAATATCTGTATGTTGTGAAAAACAAAGATATGATTCATAAAATAATCATTCAAAATTATAAAAGAAACAAGAATGACATTCTATCCAATATTAGGCATTTAAACATAACGTTACTTTCAAAATAAACTTTTACTCTGATACAATGTATCTACCTGGGACGAAAGGATTCGAACCTCCGAATACCGGGACCAAAACCCGTTGCCTTACCACTTGGCCACGCCCCATCTATATTTCCATTATATACTAATAAAAAATATTATTAGTATTGGGTCTTGGTCAATTACAGGGCAATTTTATATATAAAATTTTTATAGAATAGATTAGATTCTTGCTAGGATTTTTACGCGTGTAGATATAGAATTCAGCCGAATTCATTGATCATTACATATAATTTAATTAAGATATTCTATGAAAGTATTATTTCTTCTATTCTCCTTTGTTTGAGAATTGGGGAATTTTTGATTGGGTGGGTTCAAAGAAAAAGAAGGATTTTTGTCTACCTTACTTTACTTCATTTTCTTTATATCATTAACTCAATCAAAATGCAATTATCTCCAAGAACAAAACGCCTGTTATGCTTAATATCTTTAGTTTGATCTGCATTTGTCTTAATTCTGCCTTTTATTCGAATAGTCTTTTCTTCGCCAAATTGCCCGAGTCCTACGCTTTTTTGAATCCAATCGTAGATCTTATGCCAGTCATACCTTTGTTATTTTTTCTCTTAGCCTTCGTTTGGCAAGCTGCTGTAAGTTTTCGATGAGATCCTTAATATTATTCTAGAAAATTAATGCTTTATTAGTCTTATACTATAAACCTTCGATTCAAACATTGAAAGTCTGAAAGTCTTGGTTGGATAGCTTCGAGAAACCCAAATCTGGCTCACCCCGGATTCCCCATTCTGCCCTTTTGAAAGACCCTATATCTAAGGTTAAGGTTAGGATCCCCCGCAATATCTAATTGGAGGTATGAAATAAATTTTTGGTAATGGAGGATCTATTCTCTTTTCTCATTTTTTTTTCCAAAAAAAGATCTTGGAGATTGTGTAATGCTTACTCTCAAACTTTTCGTTTACACAGTAGTGATATTCTTTGTTTCTCTATTTATCTTTGGATTCCTATCTAATGATCCGGGGCGTAATCCTGGACGTGAAGAATAAAAAAGGGAGTTTTCATTTTCATTGCTTGATTTTTAAATTTTCTTAGGATTTTTTATCTATTCCACATGGTTAACCAGGAAACATTAAAAAGGATTGGCGAAATTTGAAAGAGAAATAAAATATTAAGTCATCAACAAAAACGGAAAGAGAGGGATTCGAACCCTCGGTACGAATAACTCGTACAACGGATTAGCAATCCGCCGCTTTAGTCCACTCAGCCATCTCTCCCAATTGAAAAAGATAATTACTATGTTATATTACACATAAAATAAGGATTGAAAAAGTATTTCTTTCTCTTTCTTTATCTTATCTATATTCTATCTACAACTTTTATTAGCAATTACAGTTAGTTCAAGTAAGGGATCGAAAGATTCAATAGAAAAAAAAGAAAGAAGACCCCTTTGCTTTGATTTTGTTCGAAAGGGCCCCTTTTATTCCCGTGGCCTGGCCTGGTAAGTACCTAGCCGGGCCTTTTTTTGTTCCAACGAATACTACGGTTTCTCTAATAAAAAAAGGGGGGTTGCTAT